ACGAGGTGCTCTACCTAACTGAGCTATAGCCCTTGTCATAGATATCTTAACATATAGATAATTTCTTGTCAAGATGGATATTTCCTAATCTCACATGATAACTCTTTGATCCGTTTACTGTTAACAGATTGGTATTGCTTAGAAATTATATTCTATCTATAATCCCCGAGGTGATGGGTCTTCTTTTGCGGTGATAAATTACCTACTTAACTCAGTGGTTAGAGTATTGCTTTCATACGGCAGGAGTCATTGGTTCAAATCCAATAGTAGGTAGAACTTATTAGATACCGGAGTCAATGCAATGGTATCTAATAAGTTTTTCTACCCATCCTCCTTTTTTCGTTGTATCAGATTAGACTTGATTGTCTTCAATTGGCAGAATCTAAATGTGGTGTATAAAAAAGAACTTCTAAAAAACTTCTTTTGATTATTTTGATGTATTGACTAGTAGGAAATAACATTGACAGCCTCTACTCGTGTCCTAGCTCGTCTGAGAGCTAGATTCGCTTCAATCACCTGTCTCTTACCCTCAGCTCTACTCAAGTTAGCTTCAGCTATTTTAAGAGTTTGTTGAGCTTCTTGCGGATCAATGTCAGTACTCATCTCCGCATCATTTCCTAAAATGGTGATCTCATTATTCCCTATTCTAGCAAAACCACCCATCAGAGCCACCGTTAACCATTGGTCGTTGAGGCGTATTCTCAAAAGACCTATATCTACAGCCGTGGCAATAGGGGCGTGGTTCGGTAATACACCAATTTGGCCACTATTTGTAGATAAAATGATTTCTTTCACTTCTGAATCCCAAATAATTCGATTAGGAGTCAGTACACAAAGATTTAAGGTCATTTCTTCAAATTGCTCTCCACTTCTAAGTTCATAGCTTTCGCGGTAGCTTCATCGATGTTACCCACCAAATAAAAAGCCTGCTCGGGCAGACCATCTAATTCTCCGGAAAGGATCAGTTGAAACCCCCTAATTGTTTCTGCAAGACCAACATATTTTCCTGGAGAACCAGTAAATACTTCTGCCACGAAGAAGGGTTGTGATAAGAAACGCTCAATTTTTCGTGCTCTTGCTACAGTTAAACGATCCTCCTCGGATAATTCGTCCAACCCAAGAATAGCTATAATGTCCTGAAGTTCTTTGTAACGTTGTGAAGTTTGCTTAACTCTTTGCGCAGTTTCATAATGTTCCTCGCCAACGATCCGAGGTTGTAACATAGTTGACGTTGAATCTAAAGGATCTACTGCTGGATAAATACCCTTGGCAGCTAATCCTCTTGATAGTACGGTAGTAGCATCTAAATGTGCAAATGTAGTGGCAGGAGCAGGGTCGGTCAAATCGTCCGCAGGTACATAAACTGCTTGGATCGAAGTTATAGATCCCTCTTTGGTAGAAGTAATTCTTTCTTGCAAAGAACCCATTTCTGTACTAAGGGTAGGTTGATAACCCACTGCAGAAGGCATTCTCCCTAATAATGCGGATACTTCTGATCCTGCTTGGACAAAACGAAAGATATTGTCGATGAATAGAAGCACATCTTGTTCATTAACATCCCGGAAATATTCTGCCATAGTTAGGGCAGTCAAACCAACTCTCATACGAGCTCCCGGCGGTTCATTCATTTGACCATAGACTAAAGCTACTTTTGATTCTGCAAGATTTTTTTCATTAATTACTCCGGATTCTTTCATTTCCATGTAAAGATCATTTCCTTCACGAGTACGCTCTCCTACTCCGCCAAATACGGATACGCCTCCATGAGCTTTGGCAATGTTGTTGATCAATTCCATGATGAGTACTGTTTTACCTACTCCAGCTCCCCCAAATAGTCCGATTTTTCCTCCACGGCGATAAGGAGCTAAAAGATCTACCACCTTAATACCTGTTTCAAAGATTGATAATTTCGTATCTAACTGTATAAAGGCAGGCGCAGATCTATGAATAGGAGATGTTGTGCGAGTATCTACAGGACCTAAATTATCAACAGGCTCTCCAAGAACGTTGAAGATTCGCCCGAGAGTAGCTCCGCCGACTGGAACACTTAGAGGAGCTCCCGTGTCAATCACTTCCATTCCTCTCATCAGCCCATCTGTAGCACTCATAGCTACAGCTCTAACTCGATTATTTCCTAATAATTGTTGTACCTCACAAGTCACATTAATTTGCTGACCGACAGTATCTCGACCCTTAACTACCAAAGCGTTATAAATATTAGGCATTTTGCCCGGGGGAAAAACGACATCCAGTACTGGGCCAATAATTTGAGCGATACGCCCTAGTTTTTTTTCTTCAAGTGTGGAAACCGCAGGGCTAGAAGTAGTAGGATTGATTCTCATAATTATAATAAAGTGAAATATGTCGAAATCCTTTTTGGAATAATACCAAATCGAAAATAAATGTCCGATAGCAAGTTGATCAGTTAATTCAATAAGAGATAAATGGGAGATAGCACTCGATTTAGTTGGTACCGCCCAACCGAATCCGATTCAATCGT